ACAAAAAAGTATTGTTATGAGGTATATGAAGATTTAGTCTCTGGTTCATATTTAGTCGACCAATCCTTCCTAATTCACATCTTTGCTGAAAGAATTTCTTTTGTAATTCTTCACATAAGGATTCAGAAAATACTGGATCTCCGCCTACACAAGTAAATTGTTGATAAAACTCTAAAATAGCATTTTCTTTTGACCCAATTTTTTTTTTCTCCTTATCATTAAGGAAAGACAAGAAAATTTCAGGGTAGCACACATTCTCTAGAATTTCTTTTAGATTCAACCCCATAGCTGATGATAGAACTAGAATAGATATTTTCTGTTTCCTACTCACACGAGCCCATATTCTTGCTTTTCTATCAATCTCTAATTCTACTCTTCCTCCCCAATCTGATATTATTGTGCCGATATAGACCAAAATTCCATTATGGTCCAATTCTGACCGGTAATAAATACCGGGGCTTTGCAATATTTGATTAATCACAATTCTGTATATTCCATTTACTATAGAGGTTCCCAGGGAATTCATTAGAGGAATGTTTCCAATAAAAATGGTTTGTTCTTGCATATCCCTGCTGCTTTTCCAAATTAATCCTGCGGATACATATAATTCAGAAGAATATGTAAGTGCTTCATATACAGCATCTCTTTCTTTTATCAAAGGTTCTACTAATTGATATGTTTCCACAAATAATTCAAATTCAATTTCTTGATCTGTATCTTCCATTTTTGGAAACTTAGAAAGTTCTTCTGTTAAGCCCTGATCAATGAACCTACAAAATCCTTCAAATTGTATCTGATTAAATCCAGGTATTGTAGACATTCCCTCATTTCCATCTCTAAGCATTTTGAATTTCCCATTTATTGACAAAAAAATTCCATGATTGAGTCGTTCTTCATCCCATTATATGGGTCGATCTGGCAATAATGAAATTTCTATTCTGTTTACGGAATCACATAAAATTTTATCTAACCCATATATGAATATGGAATGTATGAAATATATATGAACAGGGGAATAAAGAGAATTTTAGACTCAAATTGGAATTTCCAACAAATACAACTCGAAAGGAATTGAAAAATTCCACTTAACTTATTAAGTTAGACTTATGAAGTTTTGTATAGAATAACAAAAGAAAAGGTAATTCCATTTCTACCATTATTATGTTATGATATTACATGTTTTACATATTCCAATAGGATTCGATACCAGTAAAATAAATGATCCGGATTTGATCTCTTCGATAAGATAAAGACCCAATAATCAGAAACAATATTAAAGTAGATTCTTTTAGCACTTAGCCTTATTTCGTGAATTTATTTTTTTAGTTTTAGTTAAAAAAAAGAGGGTTCACGCAGAAGAGATATAGATATTTTTTTTTTCTAAGAGGTTGTTATAATACGATTGAAGCGCGGAAGAGGGCTTTATGAAACATACACAACACAGATAGAAGGATAGTTATTTATATATATGTATATGTCTATGTCTCCCCTGTTATTGCAGTTCGATTCTGGACAGCGTCGTGCTCTGGCAAAACCTCATAGAAAATCGATTCTATGAGTTATAGAAATATAAGATTTCCGATTAGATATTCGCATAAGAATTTCGGTTCTGGCTGGGGTTGACATATATATAGATTCGATGTTATAATAGAATATGAACATCGAGAAGAGAAGAATTTCGGTTCTGGCTGGGGTTGACATATATATAGATTCGATGTTATAATAGAATATGAACATCGAGAAGAGAAGAATTCCGGTTCTGGCTGGGGTTGACATATTTGTAAAAAGACAATAAATTTTTATGATACCTCGTAATATTAATTATTTAAAGGAAACTCGAGCCCTTAATGCTTTGGGTTTTACATTAGTTATAGGAGATTTAAAATGCCTGTTGGAATTCCAAAAATACCCGAAATACCCGACGACTTTCCAGACTTTCCAGAAGAAGAAGAAGAAGAAGAGACTGGTTGGGTTGACTTATACAATGAACTTTATAAAAAGAGACAGCTTTTTTTGTTTCAAGAAGTTAATAACGAGATAACGAATCAACTTGTCAATCTGATGCTACATCTCGATACAGACGATGTCACCAAAGATTTTTGTCTTTATATAAACTCTCCCGGGGGCTGGATACTCCCAGGTATGAGTCTTTATAATACTATGGAGACAGTGGAGTCGAATGTACGAACAGTATGCATCGGACAGGCCGCTTCAATGGCATCTTTTCTCCTGACCGCGGGAGAGCCTGGCAAACGTTTAGCATTCCCTCACGCTGAGATAATGATGCATCAACCGCATGGTCGTTTTTCGGAGGAAGACGACGACGACAACGACGATGATAAGGATGACAACAACGACGACATGATCAACATCAAATATTTGAGGGAAATGAAAGAACTACTGACCATTGAGCAAGACATCGCCCACATTTATGCAGAAAGAACGGGTAAATCTTTAGACGTCATAATCAAAGACCTGCAAAGCGATTCTTTTATGTCACCAACAGAAGCCAAAGATTATGGAATTGTTGATTATGTAGGAAGGTAGGATCGCTGATCTTGTAGGAGTTACATAAAAAATAACTGGAATTTCATACAAATCGTGGTTGGGGTTGTTTCATATTTTATATTAACATTCTATTAATTTGAATAGAATGTTAATATAGAAATAATCCCTAATCCTCCGGATAATCATCCGGTTAGGAGCGACCTAAACCAACCCATTATGCATATGATTCATCATGCCAACTGTTAAACAACTTATTAGAAAGGCAAGACAGCCAATCAGAAATGTCAACAAAACCCCCGCTCTTAGAGGATGTCCTCAGCGCCGAGGAATATGTACTCGGGTGTATGTGCGACTCGTTCGGATTGTGGATTGGAACAAAAGAAAGGAAACGCATTTTCCACTATTCGCGATCAATACCTATCAATAGGATAGAATGGTAAAAACCCCTTCACTATCTAATATCTAAAACACTATCTAAAAAAAAAAGATCTACCATATCCTTTTATTGTGTATCAAATTTATGGTTTCTATTAGTGAAAATTCAATCATCTCAATTTTAAAATTCAATTGTGAAAGAATTCCCCATTGGTAGCAAATGATTAGCCGTTAAGCAGGGGAAATCTTAGCTTAGGAAAAGGCCGAAAATTTATGCCTCTACTCTTGCAAGAACGGACTAACAGGGTCAGCTAATCAGCTAATCTTCATAATTAAATACCGTTACTGTATAGATAGATCTCGTTGTGAAAGACCTATTACTGGATAATGGATAATTTCTGGGTAGAGCCAAAAAAGTGTGAACTGTACAAGTTAACAATAGCATCGATTTAATGATTATTAAAGGAAAAAAAGAGAGGGCTCCGGTGTATAGGGAAGACCTCACCGTTTAAGAAATAACCATAGAAACGAAGGAACCCACTATTTCTTTATCCATTTGTATTTACTACTTATTGTTATTTATTATGTTATGTTTTTGTTTGATACTAGGTATTAATACAATTTCTTATTTCGAGGCGAAATGCCTAAAAAAAAAAATCGTGGCTAGGAAGGTTAGAGTAGCAAAAGCTGTTGGAATTCTTATTTTATACATTGGAAGAATCTGTTTTGTTATTCTAAAAAAGTGGAAGGGAATAAAATAACTGAAAAAAAAAAAGAACTCAATGAATTATTCATCAAAATCTCGTTTATTCAATGACCCGAATTAGACGAGGATTTATAGCTCACAAGCGTAGAACAAAAATGTGTTTTTTCACATCAGGTTTTCGAGGGACTCATTCAAACCTTACTCGAACTATTATTCACCAAAAAATGAGAGCTTTCGTCTCGGCCCATCGGGATAGAGATAGACAAAAAAGAAATTTGTGCCGTTTGTAGATCACGCGTATAAATGCAGTAATTCGCGAAAATCCGGGATTCTATAGTTATAGGAGATTAATAAACAAGCTGTACAGAGGACAGTTGCTTCTTTTCTTAATCGTAAAATCCTTGCACAACTAGCTATAGCTATATTAAATAAGAATTGTCTTTCTATCATTTCTAATGACATCCTAAAATAAGGCGATTGGAAGGAATCCTTCGGAATATTTTCCATAGAATTCCTTGAAGTTGGAGAATGAATTCCGAGAAGGTAGAATAGAAATGAGTATGATAAAATATGATGATAATATGATCAAAAACATTCAATAAAAAAAGAGTTTTTCTTCTTCCAAAATTCGTTTTTTTTTACACCACGACAATAAAATCTGGGTTCTCGGATTTTTCGAACAAAACCTCAATTGCCGTTTGAGTTGGAATTGAAATTTGTATTTGATTTTTTTTTTGTATCTCTATTCCATTGGTTTTTTGTATTTCTGGCTCTAAGATCGGCAGGCCTATGGGCCAATTTGCCTTTTTCCAATTTTCTTTCATTATTTTCATTATTAAGAAAGGGTAATAAAGATAAAATACGAGCTTGTTTTATAGCAAGAGTAATTAATCGTTGTTGTTTTAAAGTCAATCTATTCACCCGTCTAGATAATATTTTTCCTTGTTCACTAATAAATCGACTAATGAAACTTACATTTGTGTAATCAATTCGATCCCCCGTTTGGATCGGGGGCAAACGCCTACGAAAAGACCGCTTGGGCTTAAGAAAAAGTCGCTTGGATTTATCCATGGTTTGTTTCTCCCTTATTTTTTTATTTCGAAAATTCGATTTCGTTCGACCAGATCGGCTAATGATAATTATTTAGAATTAAGAAATCGAATTTGGATTGTTTATATTTTTATATTTAAATATGTATTAACATATGATATATTAATATTTCATTTTTCTTCTTCTTTTGTATTTGTAAAGGTGACATCGATTCCATCTATTCCTTTATCTCTCCATGAATTGTATGTTTGTAACAATAGGGACAGAATTTTCTCAATTCCAATCGACTGGGCGTATTGTGTCGATTCTTTTGAGTAATATATCTGGAAATGCCTGTTGATTTCTTATTAACGCTGTTTCGAAGACAACTGTTACATTCCAAAATAACCCGTACTCGGGCATCTTTATCTTTACCCTTGGCCATGATGAACCTCCTTTTGGTTTTTTTTATTCACTCAACTCTTTTCTTTGATTTTCCGACCCAAAACGACGAAGAAAGGGACAAAAAAATAGAAGTGGTTAACTCGAAATTATGAGAGATTTTGTTGCAACCAATATAGTCAAAATAAGTACTACAGCGGTCTTAAATTAGATTATACTAAGTATATCTAAGTGAATGTATAGAATAAAGTGAATAAAGTGAAATGCGGGGAGTGTACAACTAACTAAATGCACTTTTTTCTACACGACGAAATACATGTCGTCTAATTTACATTAGAAGTTTCGATTCAAATTGCAGTACAATATTTGCATTTTAGTTAAACATCTTGTATGATACTGTTGCCCAAACCACATTTGCACTTCTGTTCTCTTAATTTAATTGCTTAATTTAATTGAAGGTAATTTACTTTAAGCCCGCCCCCAAGTTACGAGGTTCACTGAGGGGATAATTCACTTTTATTCTTTTTCTTTTCGAACTTATTCGAATAAAAAAAGAGGGGAGGTAGTATTCACAGATATTTCATTGTATCTCTAATCTTCCTCACCCCCCGTGTTAATAACTAGAATGAAAAAAAGGGGAATGTCAACGCATCCGGGAAAAAACGATTGATCTCTATTAACAGACCTGCTAAAGAACTGAACCATAGGGTACTTATTACTGGCGCCGCGGATAGATATGTTTTTAGATTTCGCATTTAAAATCCTCCTTCTTTATTAGAATTGTAATAAAGAATTTTTATTGTAATACATAATGATAATACATACATGATTCGGTTTATATGTGATTAAAGGCCACTTTTTTTTGTTTTGTACGCGAAACTCCTAATTCAATTAGAAATCCGCAAGGATTTGATAGATAAGATTTTGCTTTTCTTTTCTTAATTATTAATTATTTTCTTAATTATTAATTAAAAGAATAAAATACACCCCTTTCCGCCCAAGCATTTGCCAAATTTATGGCGAGTTTTCCATTTTATTTTTCACATGTCTAGAAGTTCATTATTATTATATGTTATATGATATGAGATGAAGAAATGACAAGATAAGTTGGGTATCTCAATCAATAAAGAAAATGAAATGCGTATATAGAAAACAATTCGGGGATTCTCTACAATGACATTGTAGGCCAATTGAAAGGGATGTAGCGCAGCTTGGTAGCGCGTTTGTTTTGGGTACAAAATGTCGCAGGTTCAAATCCTGTCATCCCTACCTATTCTTTTTGTTTCACTTCTGAGTAATAACAAAGGGTCAATTGAAATCAATTCAAATTGGACATACCTAATCTTTAATTTATATCATATCTTATATGATAATATTGATAACGTAGGCATTGAAGACGTGGTGGAGTTAAAAAAAAAAGAATATTTTTCCGTACAGTCGTCTTTTTTGTGATAAGAAAAGCGCTCTTAGTTCAGTTTGGTAGAACGTGGGTCTCCAAAACCCAATGTCGTAGGTTCAAATCCTACAGAGCGTGATTCTGTTATTGTTTTGGTAAGTCAAAAATTTTTCGGAAAAAAAGAGAACAGCAATCTGAATTTGACCTCCTACTTTCTTTAATCCACAGGAGGTCAAATTAACAAGGTGTTAATTAATCAAAGGTCCAACTGATCACCACGTCTGTATTGTAAATAGGCAGTTACAAATAATCCAGCCAAAGTAATAGAAATTAGACCTAAGACGATTCCAAATAGAAAAACTTCAATCATTTGAATTTTTTTGAAAAGAAAAAAAAAAGAGAGGTAATATCTATCCTTAAATATTAATCTATATTGACCATAAATCTCAATAACCAAGAATTCGAAATTGACACGTTAATGAACTGAAGAATAGATGGAATACTGCAATTTTTTTTATTTCAAATAAGTCGTATTTTGCTCAGACCAATAAATAGACCTGAGGTTATAGTTAAAGTTGCTAGTAGAAAACCGAAATAACTAGTTATAGTAGGCATGAAAGAGCTAAATAAACTATTTTCTTTTTTTATACATATGCTTGTAAAACACTTTCCTAAGTTCAATAGTTTTTTTTTAAAGATACGAAGATAAGCAAAAATACCAATTGAAGGAAGAAGTCCGATTTTCGAATTTATCAATCATCATAGATTATAAACGACATTAACAAAAATAGAGTGATATAGATCCAAAAAGAAATCCATTTATCCTCTAGGACATCCACCTAACCTCTCATGATTCCGAATCAAACGGATTCCTTGGACAACTCTTTAACTCCTGAGAAATAAAAGAAAAAACGAAATTTCAACTAATTTATTAAATGAAAATCTTTGTATTGTACTTTAATTAAGTGTCAAGAAAGACCTTTTGGATCGAATAGAAGAATAAATACGTACATCACGAATATTGATTATTAGAATTAATTCTTTTTTCGTTGTTCTTGCGAATACTCTCTACTATGGGTACTTG